TCGGAAATATCGACAAATTCTTTCCAAGTCCAAAGAAATGAAATTCAAAAAAGGAGGTGGGTCAACTGTTCTAATTCAAATTTCATCTCTATCGAATTTTAATATCAGAATAGCGGATATAGTTATAATTAAATGGGTCAGGTCCACTTACTTTTTCTTTTGTTGATTTCGAATCTTTCCAATGGATTTGCTTGGTATAATGGAAAATAGGGATCTTTGGCGATTCAAGAGGAGGCTTATGATTATTCATAATAATGAAAATTGACCGAACAAATGTTCCACTTTCTAACTAGAACTACTATACTCTAACTCAGTATAATGATAACGTATTATCTGGTTAGTTCCTTTTGTATTCCAAATAAAAAAAAGATTTCTATTTTCTGAATACTATGACTGGACTTTTATGAAAAAAAAATTTATGAAAAAAGAAAAGCCCCTTATCGGATTTGAACCGATGACTTACGCCTTACCATGGCGTTACTCTACCACTGAGTTAAAAGGGCTTATTTGATTTAATTCCCGAACGAGTCACTATGTAGATAAAATCTCTATATGCACATATATTATATATATAAGTATATACAGTAGACTCATAGTGGCTAGTAGCTGGTTTTTGAATAATCAAATGGATTTGCCTAGCAAGTCTAGGGTAAAATGAATTGTTTCAAGACCGGCCCTAATTTCTTTTATTGAGATGATCCTTAATGATCCTTATCAAAACAAAATTCACTTGATTGATACATAACATACACGTACACTTACCAATTCGACATAAAAGAAATTTCAAGATATTTCATCGAATCATGTGATGAAGATGTCCCCTTGAACTAAAGTCTTAAAGAAAATTTTCGATAACTTCTTGATCCCGCTTACTAGATTAGATTTATATAGAGAATGTCGATTCTAATGAACGATTCATGAATATGAATGACGAATCCAAAAATTCTATACAATTCTGAAAAACGGAAAGATCCCTCGGATCTGATCATTCCATTATATTGACAATTTCAAAAAACTGATGATACTATGATCATAGTATGAGGGCGGTTGGTCAAGTCGGCCCCCATCGTCTAGTGGTTTAGGACATCTCTCTTTCAAGGAGGCAGCGGGGATTCGAATTCCCCTGGGGGTAGGGTACTACGAAAGGAAGTTGATCATGGATTACCAATAAGCCTAAAATTGATTCTTCCTGGGTCGATGCCCGAGCGGTTAATGGGGACGGACTGTAAATTCGTTGGCAATATGTCTACGCTGGTTCAAATCCAGCTCGGCCCAATAATCCGCCAATCTACCATGAGATGGTATAAACCCCCTTGTCCTTCAGAAAGACCCCATACGAAGATAAAAAAGAATCAAATTTTCTGCTAGATCCCTTATTTCCCTGGGATTGTAGTTCAATTGGTTAGAGCACCGCCCTGTCAAGGCGGAAGCTGCGGGTTCGAGCCCCGCCAGTCCCGACGGATCCAATAAATACATCAATTCATTTTTCCTTTTCTATGAACTAGTAAAGGGTGTCGAAGGGCATACTTTCATCATTCCCAAAGCAAAAAGGAGTCTTTATTTCTTTTTGCTTTCCTATTTTTTCCATTTCGCTTTTATTGTTTGTTTAGGTTTGGAACTATGTAATTAATCGAAGTGGAAAGGCAATCTGATGATCCTTCATCAGATGATTGTCCAAGGAAGACGCAAGGTAGGTTATAGAAAAAAACAAGGAAACGGATGATAAATAAAGGAATTTTGGATTGATTGAGTCAGGAATCAAAATTTTGATTCGGTATGGATAAAAGAACTTCCTATGTTATACTATTCAAGTCTTGACGACGGGTTGATTTGATAGATCAGATATTGTTATTCATGATATTGATCTGATTCAAGATCATCGAGAGGTAATTCATTCATTGAATTTACAGACGAAAGATTTATCATCTCTAGGGGATTAAATCCCGAGTTATTGCGAAGTAAAAAAACCGATGAGATTATGGAAGTAAATATTCTTGCATTTATTGCTACTGCACTATTCATTCTAGTTCCTACCGCTTTTCTACTTATCATTTACGTAAAAACAGTCAGTCAAAATGATTAATTCAATTGAATTTTCAAATGAATTTGAATGAAACTTTCCTTCTGAGTTCTTATCAAAAATTGACGAAGTCAAATGAAAAGGATTCCAATTTCACGTCTTAACTTAAATGAAATGAGCGCACTATAATCGGCAGTTTTCTAAGAGATAGATAGTATGGTAGAAAGATTCATCTTTCTACCATACTATCTATCTCTTAGTCTATAAACTTAGTCTATAAAGTTGTAATCTAGAATAAAGATAAAGGCTTAAGTTTCTATAGATCAATCTACAATATTCTCTTCATATATGTGTATATGAATTCCATATATTGTATGGAATTGACATAACACCCAATTTGCTACATCTATTTGTTCCGATCAATCTGAAATAATTCTTATCTTAGGATTCTAATTCCTTTCCTTTTCCTAATAAGGAAGGGGAAACCTCACCTATTTTTAACGCCCGAACCATGATATGAAATAAGTCGATAAAGCATAAATCGCCTTTCTCAAATTAGACAACCACTATCTCTATCTCATTTCTCATAGAAAGTGCGTATACACTTAACAAAACGACTTCTTCTTTGAACAGTAAAGAGGGAAAGAAATCAAAAAAAAAAGGGTCCGGTCTTCCTCAGTATCCATCTATAAAGATAGTAAGAGCCCATTCCCATTGATTGAAATAGAAAATTTCGTTAGGTTGGAATAAATTTCCAATCATCTGAATCCCTTTCTTTTCGAAATACAAAGACAGGAATCGATGAAATATTTCTTTGATTGAAAGAGTATGATTCATATCATAGATTACTCCATTGGAGTCCAATGGGATTCCAAATTCAGATATTTTTATTTTAAATAGTTCAAAATGCGTTGCAAAACGATCTATAAAACAATTGATACGGTTTGATTCCTGAACTCAATTAGTAGTACTTCTAGAGCCCACTTCTTCCCCACACTACGAGTGAAAGGGAAAATGTAAAGACTACCATTAAAGCAGCCCAAGCGAGACTTACTATATCCATGTGCATTATGTCCCCTATCTCTATAAATACGAAGGAATTATTCCATTATTCCTCACTAATAATAGTGGAATCAATGGCGCAGAGTCAAAAAGGGGTTCTGACCGAACACTATTGAGAAACCAATCCGAAAAATCGATTATGATTTCGAATCAGGAAAGATTAAACACAAGCAAAATACATAGTAACATCCCAAGCGAATGGGAACATGTAGGAATAAGAATAATAAGGCCTATTCTTTTTTTGTTTTGTTGACCTTCTAAGTAAAAACAGAAGGGCAGAAATCGAGAAATCACTATCTATTACAGACCTCTATTTCCCCATTTGATCTAATCCGTACCCTCTTTCCCGATTATCGCTGTGAAACAGGGGGCTTGATTAGGGGTTGCCGAAAAGAAATTCTTTCTTTTTGCCCCCTTTTCTAGAAAAGTCAATTATTCATCCAATCTAATATTGATTGGATACCTGAGCACTCAGAGATTCTCGCGAGTCCGTCTTATATAAAGCAACTTCCGCCCCTTTCCAAAACTATTAATTGAATTTCCTATCAGGCTCTACAATCTGATTCAAGATCCAGTCATTAGACACTCCCTTAGTAATAGAAGGGAATCGTGAAGTCTTGATAGCCCCTCTACCAGTAGATTCGAATATTTCCTTGAATCCTAGATGCGAACGAGGATTCACAATCTTTTCTTTTAGAAAACCTTCAGAACACATGCTTAGAATCAAACAAAGTATGAACAGTCTGTTTCCTATGTTTCTTCCGGGGAAGCATTCTGCGAGTTATATCAGCAGAACAGAAAAGAAGAAGAGATTTCGAGTTTTTTGGTGATCAGGCGACACCCGGATTTGAACTGGGGAAAAAGGATTTGCAGTCCCCCGCCTTACCACTCGGCCATGCCGCCAAAATGATACAAAATAGATGCAAATTTTCCCGGATTACTGAATTTTTATTGTACTTGCATTTTGACTTCTGTTTTCCTTAATCCTTTTCTTTCCTACAAGATAGACCCCTTTTTGATTGGATTTGATCCATCCCTTCGATTGATTGTATAGTATCTGAAAATACACAATGCTAAAGACATTCTCTCGCTTTTCTATTGAGAAATCAAATGTGTATTTTCAGCCGAGAAATTTGAACCATTAACTATTGACTCCTTACTTCGAATTCATGAACGATTCTGGGATTTGAATTTCAAATTGTGTTTTCCTAATGACATAAGAAAATACAAATTGAGACAGAACTAATCAGTATTGATTTTTTCAATCAAAAAATCTTTCTCAATTTCAATTATAACAAAACATATGAGTATATGTAAACCCCAGAACATAAATTGTTACACAGATATCTATTATTTAGATATGTTGTTGATAGGGAATTATCATCAAATTATCCTACTTCACTTCAATTTTGCATTGAATGGAAATTCTCTTTTGATACAGCACGGCCAGGGCTGTCCCGAATAGAACCGGCAATAAAAGAGAAGTCGGATATTATAGCTATCCGCATACGTGTTTAATAAATGCAACCCTTCTTATACAATACACTTCAAATCGTATTCTACTCAAAAATCAGTAAAGTACAAATATCTCTCTTCTCTGTGAATCGTTTTTTGAACAACGAAATCCCTAACATAAAGGCGGTTAAGTGCTAAAAAAATGGATTCTATCTGATTTTTTGTCTTTGTCTCCCAAATACCGAATCTTTTTATTTTTCTCAAATTCGAATATGTAATATCATAATAATGGTATAATTTTAATCATTTTATTTTTGTTTTGCTATTCTATACAAAACCCTATGACCTTAATAAGCCTAAGTGACAGAATTCTGTTTCTAGGATTGTTTTATCAATTCCTTTCCATTTTGATCTGTTGCAACTTCCAATTTAAGTAGAAAATTCTCTTTATTTCTTCGTTCAT